TTCACACAACCGGGGAGATACTAAAGAATTAATCAATTTTTTTCTATTTCATTCATATTTTTTTATTTTTTGAGTTGGAATATAATATATAATAGAATTTAGAATTTCTATTTCAAATTCAAAATTAGAACATAATGATTTAATTGAATTAAATTGAATAGAATAATGAATGAGATTAAAAAAAAATGAAAGATAATAATTAAGAAAAATTAGAATATTCATATATTTTTTTTATTTGTTTGTTTTCTCGATTGTATTCTTTTTTCAACACGAATATTGACAACAGTGTATCAAACAAATATAATCCGATCGTGAATAAATGGATCGATTTACTCATGTTACATAGGTTTTTTTGACTTCATTAAATGGTGGATTCGTTGGATCTTGTTTGATACAAACAAGAAGTTTTTGGGGGGAAATCTTAAAGAAAATGAAAATAATGTATAACATAGTAGTAGACAAAGAAGTGGTCTATCATTTTTTCTTTTTTTTTCTTTCTATATTTTCCATTTTCATTTTTATGTAATATTTTATTTGATTAGAGAATTCCATTTTTTTTGTTTTTATTGCGATTGGATATACACATCTTTTTTTAATTTGATTAGGGTTGCTAACTCAATGGTAGAGTACTCGGCTTTTAAGTGCGACTCCATTTTTTACACATTTCTATGAACGAATTGGTTCATCCATACCATCGGTAGGGTTTGTAAGACCACGACTGATCCAGAAAGGAATGAATGGAAAAAGCAGCATGTCGTATCAATGGCGAATTCTAAAAATTTTTCATTCGTATTGGACCCTGCCCACATTTTTGTTTGAATTGTTGGCTCGGAACAAATGAATTCAGTTGGGTTGAATTAATAAAGGGATAGAGCTTATCTGCTCCAATTATAGGGAAACAAAAAGCAACGAGCTTTCATTTTTTATTTGAATGATTACCCCATCTAATTAGACGTTAAAAAAAAATTAGTGCTTGCTGTGGAAAAAGTTTTTCCCACGAATGGGTTTTGGATTTTTGTTATGAGTCCTAACTATTAGCTATTCTCCATTATGTTATGGGGTAGCAATAAATGTGTAGAAGAAAGAGTATATTGATAAAGATATTTTTTTCCAAAATCAAAAGAGCGATTGGTCCAAAAAATAAAGGATTTCTAACTAGCTTGTTGTCCTAGAACAATTAGATGGAACAAGCGAGGAGAGATAGTCCATTGATGGGTTTTACTTGTTTTCTAGGTATCTATTCATATTTGTTTTTTATTGGAATTCGGATATATAATAGAATACCCTGTTTTGACTGTATCGCACTATGTATCATTTTATAATCCAATGAATCTCTGATCCTTTGACCAAATAGAATTTCTAAAATGAAGGAATATCAAGTATATTTAGAACGAAATAGATCTCACCAACAGGACTTCCTATACCCACTTATTTTTCGGGAGTATATTTATGGACTTGCTTATAGTCATGATTTTCATAGATCCAGTTTTGTGGAAAATGTAGGTTATGACAATAAATTTAGTTTACTAATTGTAAAACGTTTAATTACTCGAATGTATCAACAGAATCATTTGATCATTTCTGCTAATGATTCTAACAAAGATCCATTTTTGGGGTATAATAAGAATTTTTATTCTCAAATAATATCAGAGGGTTTTGCCATCGTCGTGGAAATCCCATTTTTCCTACAATTAAGTTCTTCCTTAGAGGAGGCAGAAATCGTAAAATCTTATCAAAATTTGCGATCAATTCATTCCATTTTTCCCTTTTTGGAAGATAAATTTACATATTTAAATTATGTGTCAGATATACGAATACCCTATCCTATCCATCTGGAAATCTTAGTTCAAATCCTTCGATATTGGGTGAAAGATGCCCCTTTTTTTCATTTCTTACGGTTGTTTCTTTATCATTTTTGTAATTGGAATAGTTTTAGTACTCCAAAATCTACTTTTTCAAAAAGTAATCCAAGATTATTCTTGTTCCTCTATAATCTTTATGTATGTGAATATGAATCTATCTTCCTTTTTCTACGTAAAAAATCCTCTCATTTACGATTAAAATCTTTTAGCGTTTTTTTTGAGCGAATCTTTTTTTATGCAAAAAGAGAACATCTTGTAGAAGTTTTTGCTAAGGATTTTTCGTCTACCTTAACATTCTTCAATGATCCTCTCATTCATTATGTTAGATATCAAGGAAAATCCATTCTGGCTTCAAAGAATGGGCCTCTTGTGATGAATAAATGGAAACACTATTTTATCCATTTATGGCAATGTTTTTTTGATATTTGGTCTCAACCAGGAACGATCCATATAAACCAATTATCCGAACATTCATTTCACCTTTTAGGCTATTTTTCAAATGTTCGATTAAATCGTTCAGTGGTACGGAGTCAAATGCTGCAAAAGACATTTCTAATCGAAATTGTTAGCAAAAAACTTGATATAATAGTTCCAATTATTCCTCTAATTAGATCATTGGCTAAAGCGAAATTTTGTAA